TGACGCCACAAATTCCATCCCCAAAAACCATATTTTGACTGCGCTTCAACTATATCAACTGTACTTGAACTGTTAGATAATCATAGTCGATGATAACATCACTGTTCCCGTCGCTATTACAGAACCGTACATGAGATTTTCACCTCATACGGCTCCTCATAGGTCAAAAAAAATCTAAGGACCTTTCAACATTATTTATCTTGATGGTAGGATCGATAGAGAGTCAAACTCTTATCCTAAGGCCTAGAATTAGACCAATGGAATTCTGTCTGCTAGATTTTTAATAAAAAAGTGCGTCTGAATTCATCTCATCTTTTAAGAATTTTCATTTTTCTTTGTTGATTAATAACTTTAGCCTTGAATAAAAAAAATCTCTTTTTGCAATTCTAGTCTTTCTATTTTATTTCGTTCCTATTCTCCTTTCTCAGAAAAAGGGACATTACCCAAAGTAAAAGATTTCTTCGTTCTTGATAGTTATTTACTTAATCGGTGGATAGGAACATACTCTGGATCGAAATCGCGGGGAGTACTTCTTAATCATTTCTACCAACTTAAAGCCCCAATTCGAATTAATTTTCTATAAAGAAATATCCTGGTGGATAATTTACAGAATCTCCATTACTAATCCTTTGTGTATCTTAGTCTTCCTAACCATCCACTCATTTTTTGGAATCTCTCAGTAGGGGTAGGGTAATACATCTATCGTAATAGATAGTAAAAACCGCATACAGTTGATCTTTTGAACCCGCTTCAAGCCGTGATGACTAATCGACCAATCTTGGGGTAAACAGTCTCGACTGCTTATGTTTACTTTCACTTAATTCTTATACATAGGAAATGAGATTGAATTGCTTTAACAGCAAATTAGGAAGCCGTTTTATTTCACTCATATAACTATCTGGTTTAGTTCATCAACCCCAATGATGAATAAAAAAAACAATCGATATTCAACTCATTTAACTTTCTTGCTAGAAAGAAAACTTGCTAGAAAGAAAAGAAATAGGGGAAATTTTATGTCTCAGCGAATCGCACGTAGAGATATTGATAATACACATAGAGTTAATGGTATTTCATAACTAATTGATTGAGCAGCAGCCCTTAATCCACCTAAAAAGGAATATTTATTATTTGATCCATATCCTGACATAAGAAGTCCAACGGGAGCAAGACTTGAAATGGCAATCCATAAAAAAACACCAATACTAAGATCGGCTAGAATAAAGCGATAGCTAAAAGGAATTACTGAATAACTTAGTAAAATGGATATGACTGCTATGGAGGGACCAATACTGAATAAACGAGTATCTCCTCTAGATGGAAGAAGATTTTCTTTGAAAAGTAGTTTTGTACCATCTGCTAGAGCTTGAAGAATTCCCAAAGGCCCGGCGTATTCGGGTCCAATACGCTGTTGTATCCCTGCAGATATTTCTCTTTCTAGCCAAACAATTACTAGTACACCTAGTGTGATTCCTAATACAAGAGTGAAAATAGGGACAAGCATCCATATGATCCCATAGACTTCTTGTAAGGATTCCAATTTGGAAAAAGAATTGATAGCTTGTATTTCTGTTGTATCAATTATCATTTCAACGATCAACTTCTCCCATAATGATATCTATGCTACCTAGTATCGTCATAATATCAGCCAATTTCATTCTTTTAACTAATTGAGGAAGAATTTGCAAGTTGATAAAACCCGGTGGTCGAATTTTCCATCTCCAAGGAAAAACACTCTGATCTCCTATCAGAAAAATTCCCAATTCTCCTTTTGGTGCTTCGACTCTTACATAAAGTTCTTGCTTGGACAATTCAAAAGTTGGAGAAGGTTTTTTACTAATAAATCGATAGTCAAAATCATTCCACTCAGGGTCTTTTATTCTATCAAAACGTCGGATTTCTAAATTCTCATAGGGTCCCCCTGGAATTCCTTCCAGAGCCTGTTGGATAATTTTTATGGATTCTGTCATTTCACTGATTCGTATTAAATACCGAGCTAATGAATCCCCTTCTTTTTGCCATTGAATCTCCCAATCAAATTCGTCGTAACACTCATAACGATCAACTTTACGAAGATCCCATTGTATTCCGGAAGCTCGTAGCATTGGCCCTGATAAACCCCAATTTAGTGCTTCTTCTGCGCCAATAATGCCTACGCCTTCAACTCGTTCTAAAAAAATAGGATTCCGTGTAATAAGCTTTTGATATTCAGCAACTCCGGTTAAAAAATAATCGCAAAAATCCAAACATTTATCTATCCAGCCATGAGGTAGATCAGCAGCGACTCCTCCGATACGAAAATAATTATGCATCATGCGCATACCGGTAGCAGCTTCGAATAGGTCATATATCAATTCTCGTTCTCGAAAAATATAGAAGAAAGGGGTCTGTGCCCCAATATCTGCCATAAAAGGTCCAAGCCATAACAAATGGGAAGCGATACGACTCAACTCCAACATAATAGCTCTGATATAGCTAGCCCTTTTAGGTACTTGAATATTCCCTAGCTGTTCGGGTCCATTTACGGTTATTGCTTCTGTGAACATAGTAGCTAAATAATCCCAACGTGTTACATAGGGCAAATATTGTATAATTGTTCTATTTTCCGCAATTTTCTCCATCCCTCTATGTAAATAACCCAATATTGGTTCACAATCAATAACATCTTCACCATCGAGAGTAACAATCAGTCGAAGAACACCATGCATTGATGGGTGGTGGGGGCCCATATTAACTATCATGAGGTCTTTTCTTGTAGTTGGTGCAATCATAAGTTTTTTCCCGAGTCATTCTTCCATGCATTGCTGAAAGTAAAAAGAAGTTCATCAAAATGTAAACGACTAAGCTCAAATGGTATCACGCTTCAAATTAACGAGTTTTTATCTCTCGAATATCCAACTCACCAATTAATTTTTTATAACGTCGTCTATTTTTTTTTGACAAATAGGCCAGCAGTCGTTGACGTTTTCCCAAAATTTTGCGCAAACCTCTCTGACATGAAAAGTCTTTTTTGTGCAATTCCAAATGTGAAGTAAGTCTCCTTATCTTAGTAGTGAAACTGAATACTTGAAATTCAACAGACCCTCTGTTTTCTTCGTTTTCTTTTTGAGAAATAACCGAAATGAATGAATTTTTGACCATAAAAAAAATTCTCCTTTCCCTTTTGACAGATATGGATTTTACCGATCAGTAATAATAATGCCATTAATTTGAATGTGGTATATACAATAATCTAATCCGAATTTCTTTATGAACTGCTAATTTTCTGAATTTAAATCAATCAATCCACTTTCAAATTGGATTTAGATAGGAATAGAAAAGGATTGGTACATTTTCGCATCTAAGAATTTAGACCTAAAATGAAGAAGGTTCTGTTGATTCATTTCGAGATCTAATTGAGACATTATCCAATTTCGTATTGGATACTAGAATGAAATGTGAGACATGTGATCTGTGTATTTGTGTGCTTTCAGATACCCTATATTTTCTATATTTTCTATCTATCCTATACCCTATATTATTTCAGATACCCTATATTATATATAGGGTATAGGATAGATAGAAAAAGTGTATTATCCACGAATTTTCAATCGTGGATAAAGATGTATTCTTAACATACTGAAACGACTGCCATTATTGGTATCAAACCAATAACGATTCATACAAGCTAAATCTTCTAATCGATAATTAGGCCAAAGAAAGTGCTTTAATTTCATTAATTTGAATTGATTTTTCTCTCTATCAAGATGGTTATTGTCATGTGAAACTTGGCTGCTGTTTTTTACGTTCTTTCCGTTCCAAAATACTGGATTTCTATCTACATCATTTCTATTCTTTGAATTCAAAGAAATTAGAATTCTGAATTTTCTACGACGTCTAAACGATAAAATATTTTCAGGAACAAGTAAATCAAAATGATTTTTGTCTTTTTTTCTACTTATTCTGTCATGTGCTGAAATAACTTCATCAAAATTATTCTTAGAAACATATCTTTGCTCTTGGTATTTTTGATTAGTTTGGTGCTTACTCTTATGAACCAATGAAGTACCTATGGTTTGATACATAATAAATTGTCCATCTTTTTTTCCAGACAGATGAATGGGTTCTATAATCAATACTCCTTTTTGCATGAATTCTGGAAAATTCTCAATCAGCATGATATCCAAACTCATTTCTCTCTTTTGAATCGAGGCTAGAATAATTTTTCTTGGATCTATCAGTCTAAGCAGGAGACAATAGATCTTGATATTATTGATCATTCTTTGATTCAAAGTATCGTCCAATTTCAATTGAAAAAGAAAATAACGTTTCAGGAAGAAATCTAGTTCTGTTTCCGTGTTGCTTTTGTATTGTTTTTTCTTTTTCCCTTTTTTCATGTCTGATCTTGCATAATTTTCTTCAATATCTTTTTGTTGTGAGAGAACGGATTCAAGATCTCCTCGGCTTGTGGATTCTTTTTCTTCTTGATTTCGATTCGATGCTATCAAAAAACTTCCTTTTTCCTTGTGATTGATCTTTTTCTTTTCAGTACTACTACTATTTTGATTTCTATTCAAATTTAAAAGAAGTAATTTGCTTGGTATAAACCAAGGTTTCGTTTTATATGCATTATAAAGTAACACAAATTCTGGGAAGAACCAAAGTTCCCGATTCGATATGGGATGCTTTAGCATTTTTTCATTCATTCCCATCCAATCAAAAAATCCTTTGTCGGAGTTTGAGTTTGGTGGATTGATTTCTGGAATCATAAGATAAAAAAGATCTTTTTTATGAATTATTTCAGAATTATTAGTACGAATTTGAGTCTTTTGATTCCTATTGGTATCGATCGTGATCCAGGCCTCAATATCGACTTTTTGTCTAAGATCAAAATTGAGAATTTTCCAATCAAAATATTTTCTATCGGCTGTTTTTTCCATATATAGAATATCGACCTTTCCTAGATAATTATTAATAGGGATGTTCCTCAGCATATCAAAAAGGGTTTCTTTAGCCGTTTTATAAGAAATCTCTTGGTTCGTATTTCCTTGAAACGGAGATCTATAAAAACAGCATTCCCTTTTATTTTCATAATTAAGAAATTGATATGATAAAAGATCATATCTATAGTATTTTTGAAAATTCTCTTTTTGATTAGATAATGAATATACTTCAAATTGTTTTTGTTTTTTGGATAATTCTTTTGAATGAAATTTGCTAAAATTTTCATTTTTATCTATACGACGCTGATGAACTGTATTTCGCCATTTTTCTGGTATTAATCTAGACCATCTGATCTGAGATAAATCGTATTGTCCTCTTAACCCTCTTAACCAGGTTTTCCAGTGATTCATTTCATAACCCGAATGACCCATTCCTTGTGTTTCAAAAGACGCCTTTATTTCAGGCTTAAGAAAAAAAGGGCTTCCTTGATGTTGAAGAACAGATTTATACGAGTTACTAAGTTGGTGTGATAATTTGTAAAATACATATGCTTGTGACACGCAGGATAAGTTATCAAAAAGATGTGAAATTATTTTACTATTACTAATATAATCAAGTGCCTTTTTGATAGTTGAAATAAGCGGAATTGGATTTTTCTCTTTTTTATTCATTTTTTCTTGTTTTCCTTCATTATTATAAATGGATTTTTTTTTTGTTGATTCAAGAAAAAGTTCTGTATTCATTCTGGGAATATTCATGATAGATAAAAAGATATCTGTGTATATTCTTTGAATGAAAGATTTGAAAAACAGGGGTAATTTAGCGATTAATCCAGCAGTTCTTCTTTTTAATATTTGCCATTTTTCGAATCTTTTAGCATTAGAACTTGTTTTGTTAGGACTAAGATTATTTATTCTTGGAGTTACTTTTTTTTTCTCTTTTGTGATTCTTTCTATTTGAGTTCGAATTGTACTTGTTCTATCAGTGAAATCCTTCATTTTTTTTTCTGTCACTGAAGAATTTTTCCAACTCGGAGATGTAATTTGATTAAATGATTCGTGAATTATCTGATTGCTGATTATGGAATCTTTTTCTTCTTTAATTTCACTCGATTCTTCTACTTCTCTTAATCTAAATAATAGAATTGGATTTACTTTTGAAAGTTCTTTTATTCTTCTTGTTATAAAAATAAGACTTTTGATAACCCATTTGTTTGTTTCTTTTGAAACTTGTTGAAATAATTTTGTTTTTCCTTTGATTCGAGCTCGAAAATTTTGTAATTTTCTCATTTTTTTTTCGAGTTCCTTTAAAATGGGTTTAAAAAAGGAAGGTCGTTTTCGGGGCGAACCAAAAGGACGTTCAGCTTCCATTCCCCAAACTGTTAAAAAACAAAAATCCTCTTTTTCGTTGTTGTTTTGCATTAGATCTTTCTCAGAGTATCCTAGGTTCGATTTGTGCCAAGGTTTCAAACAGAAAGGAAATAAGATTTTGATCTGAATACCGTCCATCAACCAATTTTTCGGAAATTCTGTTTCGGATAATGGAACACCGTTATAGGTACATTTAACATGCATCTCTTTATTCCATTCCTGGAAATCCTCAGACCATTCAGGACGTTGCAATAGGAACATACGTCCAATATTTTTCGCAATTATGAATGAAGGTAATAGAATATATTTTCTAAAAAAAGACTGAGTTAATAACAGGAAACCTCTTAGTAGTTGCGCATATGGAATGCTATCCCAGGCCTCTGCTATCTCTATTCGCGCTTGCTCCCTTCTTCTGTTATTCTCTTTTTTTTCTTCTCTTTTTGTTTGCTGTTCTGTATACTCGACAATTTTGAATGCTTCCCCTTTCCGCACCCAATTTCTAAAAATTCGGTTAATCACCCCTGAGATATCATCAAAAGAAAAAAAGGGGAATTTTCGTATTCTGTCCAAAAAAAGAGGGGAATGTGCATTTGTTTGAAACAATTGCCAAATACCTATTTTACGCCGTTGAGCCCGCATAGAACCTTTGATTATACCTCGCCGAAAGTCTGATTGTTGTGAATAACGCATCAAAGCCACTTCCTCTGGTTCATCGGACGTATTAGGATTCACAATAGTAGGATCAAGATCCTGCTCGTTAGCAGTAAAAATTACTACACGTTTGGCTTTTCTTGCACGAATTTCATGATCTTCTGGTACCTCTTCCTGATATTCTTCTGATTCTTGTTCTAAATCGGTGATTAATTTGTATGACCATCGAGGGACTTTTTTACTGATTTCTTCTAGTCTAATCGATTTTCTGCTAATTTTTTGACCATTAGCATCAATTACAATTTCTGTTGATAATGGTTTTTTATCAAATCTATTCATTTTCTGTTCAAATTCGTGGTAATCAGTATCCGGAAGAAGGAGACCATGAATCCGATTTATCCCAAATTTCTCTATGAAATTTTTTAGCAAAGTTTTGATTGATGGTGAAAGGCTTTTGTAGATTGTTCTCCGATATGATCCGTTCAAGAAAGGATCATACCTTTGGGATAAGTATTCTTTTGTAGAATCGTCATTACACAATCGAGTCCTTGTTTCGAGT